CCTAACCGCGCGCGGGCCGGGCTTAGAGCGCGTGAAACTCATCACTACCTCGTAAGGGCGTTGAGACCATAGCATGTTACACGAAAGCGCCGCTTTCTCTGGAGTGTTGTCACACAGCTGCCCGCCTAGAAGAGCCACTCGCTCTGGAGTGTTGTCACACAAGATAAGCACGCCGCCCGCCTGCTGGCCGGGCGAATCGAAGTTCTCTTCCGGGCAACTGTCCACCCAGTCAAGTGCAAAAAACACAGTAGACTCACGCAACGCACGCCGCTGGTGTGCTTCCTGCCCGCGAGGAAAGAAAGAAGAGCGACAAGGTTTAGTTCAGATTTGACTGTTTGCAGCATGGGCGCAGATTACCCAAAAAATCCCTGGGAACAATGAAAAAAAAAGATATCACGGTAACGAAAACTATAGGGGGCTGTATTGGCGAGATCCAACGGTGAACAGCTGCCCAAAAGAAAAACCGCCTGGAAGTCCGAGGACCTTTAGTACCATACCCTACCCCCGAACCAGCAGCCTTCGCGCCAAGCAAGACCGCCCTTGTCCCTTTCCTTTCTCCATTCCGCCCCCTTCTTTCTTTGTTCCAATAGAGTCTAAGGCAAAGCAAAAGTGGTTCGTATGCCTACTTTACCTACTTGACGAAAGGGAACGAACTTTGTTTCGTTTCCGGGTTTATGGATTGGATTCAGTCAGCGTCACTCCTTCCTTTTGATTATGTCGTGACGCTTTGGTTACCGGCGAACGCTTCCAAAGGCGACCCTCTCGAGTTTCCGGCTGTTTCCTAGATTGAAGTAGCCTTTCGTCGCCCTACCAAACGAAAGAAGTCACTATCAAACAGCTCGCCCTACTGAAGTACCAAAGGTGCGCTCCGCCCGGTGACTAAGAAAGAGATTGGTTTGCGCTTGAATTGAAGTGATGAGGTCGCAAAGAGGGAAGTAGGGCTCCTATTGACTAAAGGTTGGTTCTTCGGTTTCCTTTACTTTAGAATGAAAGTCGCTATGAAGCCCCTACTACTTACTTTGTTTGATTCAAAAGGCGAACAGCCCCCCAACTAGTCGTATGGGGTGGGGTGCTTGTGGTAAGCTGCCTTGGATATGAGGAATTCCTAAAAAAAGGCAAAGTCCGGTATTTGACGAAGATCTTTCTATCAATAGAAAGGATTTAGTGTTCAATATAGGGGCTAGGATCCATCTGCTCTTTCTCTCTCCATTTTTTTAGAGAGAGCAGATATAACGAAAATAAGAAAATCGGGAGATGATAAAGGATACATAGACATCTAAGGGGATGTCTATTCTATTCCTCTTTCTTTTTTTAGAAAAAAAAAAAGATATCTCGTTCATCTATCTTTTGTCTATCTATCATTGATTCTATCTATGAATCAAGTCGAAAGACTTCGTTTTTGGGTTCTCCGAATGGATTGGATCGTTTCTGCCAACGAAATGAACGCGGAGCCCGTTCCGAACGAATGCTTCTCCGATCCGGAAGTTCTCGCGAAGAGAATAAGATGCTGCTCCCCCTCCCTCTGTCTTTTCTCGCTTTGCTAATCTTCCCCTCTAACGCGGGAGGAAGAAACCTAAGAGAAGAGCGTCTTCTCTTAGGTCCTTTTTTTTTTTTCAGTGCAACACAGGAAAGCACCCCCTTTTTGTCATCCCTGCAGCTTTCCAGATTTTGTATTGAACGCATGGCGTAGCTAGGACCTTCAAATCATGTTTGAGCCTATGTTCAAACCAAACAAACCCCTATTTGAATAAGGCTGGAAAGAATGCCCGCCAAGTTCAGATAAGGGAATGCTTTCCCCAACCATTAAAGGAAAGGCTCGACGAAGGGAGGGAGGTGCTGCGGGGGAGGAAAACGCTTTTGGAGATCGATATTTTATTTATTTGTTTTTCATCGAAAACGAAGAAGGTCGAGGATGGCCTACGGTGCGTATTATCTGAAGGGAACACACACGCTTTTTTGACCGCGGTAGTATGATTGCCGGGCCCTCTCCTCGTTCCGCCCGCTGGCCTATTGGGATAGCAGCCTTCGGGCTTTGCCTGCCCGTTCTAATAAAAAATTCCGGCTCGGCCCGGGAAAGCGCTGGCAACAACAGAAAGGAAGGGGTCCATGTAGCTGCTGCGCCCGCCCCCTTCTTAGTCAATGGGGCAGCAGGTTCGGCATCTACTAGAAAAGAGAGAATCCATTTCAGATAACCACGCCTCCGCTAGGCAGCGTGTGGAATGTCCGAGAGCGGACCTTTTTGGATATATAATCCAAGTCGAGAGTGGAGTTACGGGGACAGCCGTCTGTTGGAAAACACTACTTTCACGTTCGGTTCAGAGAGCACTTTTTTCGTTGAGTATTCCTCGTTCCCTTTCGTGTGAATTCCCCAGCAGCGGATTAAACACTTGCGGGGCCCTAGCTATTCCATCTCCCGAGCCCCGAAGGAAACCCCCTCCCCTTCGGACTCCATATCTCTTTTGACTCTATATATGTGGGCACCTGATATCTATGAGGGTTC